TTGATTACGAAAAAAAATTCGACATTAGTTTATGAATTATGACATAAATTGTATTTCCATGAATATGGATATAAGAAAGAATCAAAAGGGATCCCTCTTTTTTTTATTGTATTCTATTCTTTTGTTTTTTTTTTTTCGTTCCTATTCTTCTTTTTTTTATGTGCAAAACAAAAAGGGACTTAAAAAAAAATTAAAGGATTATTTCGTTTCTGATAGTTATTTATTTAATGAGTGGATAGGAGCATACTCTGGATCGGAATTGTGGGGAGTACTGCCTGATTTTTTCTACCAACTTAAAGCCCCAATTTGTATTCTTTTTATATTATGCGGAAATGCTCTTTTGGAGAATTTACATAATCTCCATTACTAATCCTTTGTGTATCTTGGTGTTTCTAACCATCCACGCATTTTTTATCAATCTCCCCTTATGGTAATAGATGTATGGTAATTCATACAAACGATAGTGAAAACTCAATAAGGTTGGTCTTTTGAGCCCGCTTCAAAACAGGATGACTAATCAACCAATTTTGGGGTAAACGCTTTCTTCCGTTTATAATTTTTTTTCACTTAATTCTTATACATAGAAAATGAGACTCAATATTTTTACTGCAGATTCAAATGAAATTCAAATCATAGTATATTAATTCTATATCTTAATATATATTATATATTAATATATATTAAGATATTAAGAATTTTAAAGAATTTTATATTAATATTATATTAAATAGTTTAAATTCAAATAGTTTATTATATTCTTAAATAGAAATATTCTATATTCAAAATACAAATATATATCTATAAATATATATCTATTTTTTGAATTTGATTACTAAATATATTGATATTGAATTTCAATTTCATTAAATTAATAATTAAAATTAGAGAATATTATAGAATATTAGAATATTAAATCAATGAATAATGAATAAATGGAAGCTGTTTTATTTCACTCATATAACTATCTGATTTAGTTCATCAATCCGAATTCCGAATAAAAATAATGAAAATCAAAAATCAGGATATCTATTCCATTTTTTCTACCCCTTTCCTATAAATTTCCTATAAAGAAGAAAAGAAATAAAGACGAAAAGAAAGGAGCATGGAAAAGTTTCTGTCTCAACGAACCACACGTAGAGATATTGATAACACACATAGAGTTAATGGTATTTCATAACTAATCGATTGAGCAGCAGCCCGTAGACCACCCAAAAAGGAATATTTATTATTTGACCCATATCCTGACATAAGAAGTCCAATGGGAGCAATACTCGAAATAGCAATCCATAAAAAAACACCGATATTGAGATCAGCTAAAACAAAGTTATAGCCAAAAGGAATTACTGAATAGCTTACTAGAATTGATATGACTGATATGGATGGTCCAATACTGAATAAACGAATATCTCCCCTAGATGGAATAAGATTCTCTTTGAAAAGTAGTTTTGTTCCATCTGCTAGAGCTTGAAGAACTCCCAAAGGACCGGCGTATTCAGGTCCAATACGCTGTTGTATCCCTGCGGATATTTCTCTTTCTAACCATACAATCACTAGCACACCTATTGTGATTCCCAATACAAGAGTCAAAATAGGGACAAGTATCCATATAATTCCATACACCTCTTTTAAAGATTCCAATCTGGAAAAAGAATTGATATCTTGTACTTCTGTTGTATCAATTATCATTTCAACGATCAACTTCTCCCATAATGATATCTATGCTACCTAGTATTGTCATAATATCAGCCAATTTCATTCTTTTAACTAACTGAGGAAGAATTTGCAAATTGATAAAACCCGGGGGACGAATTTTCCATCTCCAAGGAAAACCATTCTGATCCCCTATTAGAAAAATTCCTAATTCTCCCTTTGGGGCTTCAACTCTCACATAAAGTTCTTGTTTCGGTAATTCAAAAGTCGGAGACGGCTTTTTACTAATGAATCGATATTCAAAATCATTCCATTCTGGATCCTTTTCTCTATCAAAGCAACGGATTTCTAAATTCTCATATGGCCCTCCCGGAATTCCTTCCAGAGCCTGTTGAATAATTTTTATGGATTCTACCATTTCACCAATTCGTACTAAATAACGAGCTAATGAATCTCCTTCTTTTTGCCATTGAACTTCCCAATCAAATTCCTCGTAACATTCATAATGATCAACTTTACGTAGATCCCATTGTATTCCGGAAGCCCGAAGCATTGGTCCTGATAAACCCCAATTTATTACTTCCTCTCCACCAACAATGCCTACTCCCTCAACCCGTTCTAAAAAAATAGGATTTCGCGTAATAAGTTTTTGATATTCAACAACCCTTGTTAAAAAATAATCGCAGAAATCCAAACATTTATCTATCCAGCCATGAGGTAGATCAGCCGCTACCCCTCCGATACGAAAAAAATTATGCATCATTCTCATACCTGTGGCAGCTTCGAATAGATCATATATTAATTCTCTTTCTCTGAAAATATAGAAGAAAGGGGTTTGTGCACCAATATCTGCCATAAAGGGTCCCAGCCATAGTAGGTGAGAAGCTATACGACTCAACTCCAACATAATTATTCGAATATAGCTGGCTCTTTTAGGTACTTGAATATTTCCTAACTGTTCCGGTCCATTTACGGTTATTGCTTCTGTGAACATAGTAGCTAAATAATCCCAACGTGTTACATAAGGCAGATATTGTACAATTGTTCGGTTTTCTGCAATTTTTTCCATCCCTCTATGTAAATAACCCAATATTGGTTCACAATCAATAACATCCTCACCATCTAGAGTAACAATAAGTCGAAGAACACCATGCATTGATGGGTGGTGAGGACCCATATTGACTATCATGAGGTCTTTTCTTGTAGCTGGGGCATTCATAGGTTTTTCCTCGATTCATTCTTCCATGAATTGCTTAAAACAAAAATGAGTTCATCAAGATTCAAGATCTAATAAATCGAATAATTCAAAACGACTCTTCAAATTAATTAGTTTGTGGCTCCCGAATATCCAACTGATTAATTAATTTTTTATAACGTATTCCATTTTTCTTTGACAAATAAGACAGGAGTCGTTTCCGTTTTCCCAGAATTTTACGTAAACCCCTTTGAGATAAATAGTCTTTTCTGTGCAATTCCAAATGTGAAGTAAGTCTTCGTATCTTATTGGTGAAATTGAATACTTGAAATTCAATCGATCCCGGGTTTTCTTCTTTTTTTTCTTGTGAAATAACGGATATAAATGATTTTTTTACCATAAAAAAATGAAAGCTTGTCTTTCCCCCCTTTTTTATTTTATAGAGTCTAGATATTTTTATTGATCAGTAATAATAATGACACTCATTTTCAATTTGGTATATACAATAATCTTCATTTTCTTAAGAGTTCCCGATTTTTCAAATCCATTTTGATTAATCAACCCAATTCAAATAGGTATACAAAAAATACTATATTTATGCATTCACAAAAGTAAAATTGTAGACTTCAAATAAGAAGATTCAGTTATAGATCTAATGGGTAGGATATATCATTGAATTAGTATCGTGCCTCAGAATAGAGGGTAAGACAATGCGTATGTGCATCTATTTGTTTTCACATATCAGATATGTTACGAGAAATAGAAAAAAAAAAGAAAAATGTAGATTAACTAATTTTCAATCGGGGATACATATGTATCCTTACCATACTGAAACGGCTGCCATTATTGGTATCAAACCAATAGCGATTCATACAAGCTAAATCTTCTAATCGATAATTTGGCCAAAGAAATAACTTTAAATTAATTAGTTTTTTTTTATCTCTATCAAGATCTTTACTTGTAGCCAAAACTTGACAGCAATTATTCACTTTATTCTCATTGTAAAATGCCTTATTTCTATGCACACTATTTCTATTCTTAGGATTGAAACAAATTAGAATTCTCAATTCTCTACGACGTCTAGCGGATAAAATATTTTCAGGAACAAGCAAATCATAATTCTTTTTTTCTTTATTTTCAGTCAGCTTTTGATCTCTTGTTCTTGTAATGGATTTCTTAATAATTTGGTGCTTTCTCTTATGAATAAACGAAAGGCCTATGATTTGATACATATTAAATTGTTCATGGTTTCTTCTAGACAGACGAATTGGTTCGATACTCAATATTCCATTTTTTATCAATTCCGTATTTTTATTCAATTCTGTAAGAGTGAAATCCTTCTGATTCTTAATTTTCATAATATCTAGACTTAGTTCTCCTCTTTGAATAGAGGCTATAGCAATTTTTTTTAGATTTTTCAGTCTAAGCAGGAGACAATATACTTGGATATTATTCATTATTCTTTCAATTAAGCAATCATGCCAGTTCAATTGAAAAGGCAAATACCCTCTTAGGGAGCAATTAAGTTCTGCTTCGATGTTGTTCGTGTATCCATCTTTTTTTACACCCTTTTTTATGTCGGATCCTGCATAATCCTCTTTAACATCTTTTTCTTTCTTTGAAAGGGATGCTTCAAGATTTAGTCGACTTGCATATTCTGTTTTATTCTTTTCCGTGATCTTTTTCTTTTCACTAACATTTTGATTTACATTAAAATTAAAAAAAAGGAATTTGATTGGGATGATCCATGGGTTACTCGTATATGCATTATAAAATATCCAATTTTTAGAGAAGAAAAAAGATTCCCGATTCGCTATAGAACGATTTAGTATTTCTACATTCATTCCCATCCAATCAAAAAGGTTTTTTTTTTTATTGGATGGGTTGATTTCTTGATGAAGCGTAAAATAATAATCGGTATCGATCGAACCCCCAAAATGCATTTGATTTCTAAGACAAAAATTCAGAATTCTCCAATCAAAACACTTTCTATCCAGATTTTTTTCCATATCTAGAATAGAATCTTCTACTATATAATTCTTGATAGGAATATCATCCGTCATATCCAATTTTTTTTTTTTACGCGTGTTGCAATTATAAGAAATCGCTTGGTTATTATTTGCTTGGAATGACGATCTATATCCATAAATATATGAGTCCTTCTTATCTGCATAATTAATAGATTTATATGATAAAAGATCATACCCATATTGTTTTTTCATTTTTTTTTTTTGATTTGTTAATGAGTCTATTTCTTGTTTTTTGTAAAGAATTAATCCGTTTTTTTCATATGAATGATATTTGGTTAAATCTTTATTTTGAGCCACATGGCGTTCATTCATTTTATTTCGCCATTTTTGGGATACTAATCTAGACCATCCATTCTGAGATAAATCGTATTGATAATGACCTTTTAACCAATTTGTCCATTGATTCATTACAGAATTGGGAGCGCTCTTATGTTTTAATTTGGAATGAGATATTCCTTGTACTCCAAAAAAAGAATCCTTTATTTCATTCTTAAGAAAAAGAGGTGTTCCATGATATTCAAAAAGGGATCTTAATTTATACTTATCTAAGTTAATAACTTGGGTTTGTGATAATTTAAAAAATACATATGCTTGTGACAAAGAGGATACGTCACAAAAATTCTGTGAATTCGTATTCCTAATATTACAAATTGATTTTTTTATAGTAGAAATAAAGTGAATTAGACTTTGATCTTTTTTATCACTTCTTTTTCTTTCTTCATTTGCTTCATTATTGTAAATGTATTTATTAAGAATTTTTTTTGTTGATTCAAGAAAAAGTTGTACATTGATTTTAGGAATATTAATGATACGTAGAAAGATATCTATATATACCCTTTCTATGAAAAATTTGAAAAAATAATGTGATTTGCGGAATAATCGAACATTTCTTTTTTGTAATTCTAATCTTTTATCATCATAAGTTGTTTTCTTAGAACAAATATCTCTCTCTGAACCTTCTTTCTTGTCTTTTTTAAAATTTTCTATTTGTTTTATGATTTTCTTTGTTCTATCATTCAGATCTTTTATTTTTTTTTCTGTCAATGAACAGTCTGTCCAATTAATAGATTGAATTGGAATGGTGGATTCGTAAATCATTGGATTACTCTTACTTTTTGTTGAATCTTTTTGAATTTCATTCAATTCATATATGTTTATTTTTTTCAATTCTGATAATGATAGTTTTTTTCTTTTTTCTTTTAGAAATAGAATACTTTGGATGATCCATTGTGCTTTTTCTTTTGTTCTTTCGTTTAATAGAAAAAAATTCTTTTTCCAAATTTTTATTTTTTTTTTAAGTTCTTTAAAAATGGGATCAAAAAACGAACGTCGGTTTCGGTTTCGGGGAGAAGAAGAAAAGGGAAATTCTACTTCCATTCCGAAAACTGTAAAAAAGAAGAAATCCATTTTTTTCAATTCTTTTTTCATTGGATCCTTTTCCTTTTGAGGGGATCGTAGCTTAGATCTGTATCTGTGCCAAGGTTTCAGACGAAAAGGAAAAAGGACCTTTATTTGAATACCCTCAGTTAGCCAGTTTTTCGGAAATTCTGTTTCGGATAATGGAACGCCATTATAGGTGCACTTAATATACATTTCTCTATTCCAATCCTTTAAATCCTCTGACCATTCGGGAGATTGAAATAATAGTATACGAACGATATTTTTAGTTATTATCAATGAGGGTAATAGAATATATTTTCTAATAATCCAGTGGGTTACTAATAAAAGACCTCTTAGTGCTTGAGCATTTTGAGTGTTTTCCCAGGCTTCCGCTATTTCCATACGCTCTGCTTCCTCTTTTTTCTTAATCTCTTTTTTATTTTTCTTTTCCTCTGTATAATCCGAAATTGTCAATTCTGTATTTTTCTTTTTCCACATCCAATTTAGAAAAAAGATTTTCATTGGCTCGAAAATCTCAAAAGAAAAGAAAGAGGGTTTGTCAATTTTGTCCAAAAAAAGAGGAGAATGTGGACTTGCTTGAAGGATTTTCCAATTAACAGTTTTACGTCTTTGAACGCGTCTAGATCCTTTGATTATGTCTCGGTTAAAATCCGGTTGTTGTGAATAATCTATTAAAGCAAATTCTTCTTTTTCATCAGAATTATCAGTATCCTTGGGATCCGTATAAGCATCGGCATTCTCTGAGTTATCAGTATAAATTACTATAGGTGGTTTGGCTTTTCTTGAACAAATCTCAAAATCTTCTCTTTTACCATTGCTTTCCAGGTATTCTGCTTCGTCAATGAATTTGTATGACCATCGAGGAACTTTTTTACTGCTTTCTTTTATTCCAATCCATTTTTTTCTATTTCTAATTGTTTTATCGTTCGCATCAGTTAGAATTGCGTCGAATAAAAATTTCATTTTTTTTTTTTTAGCTTCGGAATCCATCTTTTCATGTTCTCGAAATAAATAAAGTCCTTTAAAATTGAAATTGGATACTGATTTTCCAGAAAATTGACTGATCAAGTTAAAAAAAAAACGAATCTCATTTGATAATGATTTTTTATCAAATCTATCTATTTTCTGTTCAAAGTCTGGATAATCAGTATTAATATTAAGAAGGATGGCGTGAATCTTATTTATCAAAATGTAGTCTTTTGTGTAAGTTTTATTCTTGATTGA